TTTCTATGGAGTTAACGGCATACTTTTTGTTGAAAACTATAAGCGAGGCTCCGATGGACCGACGTCGACAAATTAAAGTTATTTATGATTCACTGGCGGGTTATTATGCACCTTTTGGGGCGATGCCGAAACTCCCTTTTATTCCACTTATGGATAGGGAAAAAACATTGGAGAAAAGCATACTTACGCAAATGGGCCGTTATATGGGTATACTTAGGGACCACAAGGATGCACCGGACCCTTTATTTGAAAGAGAGTCCTTAATTAAGGACCTTCATCGTTTCTTGGTTGCAACTAACCATAAATCCCAATATAAATATCAAAATCAAGATAATGAAAATGAAAACCAAGGTCGTGAAGCGAGGGAACGTTGCTTGTTTTCCAAATTTTCTCTATTTGCATGTAGAGAAATGGAACATCTTACAAAACTTGGATATGTCCACAACACAAAAGACTTTTTTTCAAATAAACAGGTAGGAAATGGACAAACACAGGATGACTCGTTTCAAGATACACAAGAAGAAAATAAACAGGTAGGAAATAGACAAACACAGGATGACTCGTTTCAAGATACACAAGAAGAAAATAAACTTCTTAATCCGAAGGATGAGGAGAAATCTCATACGAAGGATGAGGAGAAATCTCATACGAAGGATGAGGAGAAATCTCATAGGGATCCGGGTAAAGTTAAGAAAAATAGAAAAAAAAGTAAAAAGGGTAAAAAACGAGGTTCTGATTCAGGGGGTTCTGATTCAGGGGGTTCTGATTCAGGGGGTTCTGATTCTCTTATTGATCCCGGATATGAGAAGGATCGCTTTTTTGATGATACACAAGACTCTGACCAAGATCGTGAGTCTTATTACGGAAATCTTTTTGATGATAACGATACAGATTTTGACTGGGCTCCATATTCTGGAAATCAGACTACTTATCAAGATTTGGACTATGACGATCGAGAAGAATATTTAGAAACAGAAGAATATTCTCAAGATCAAGATTTTTATTTACTTAAAAATCGAGATGAACCTTTAGTTCATGATCAAGAAAAATATTTAGAAACAGAAGAATATTTTCTTGATCATGATTCTAAAAAAACTCAAAAAGTTCAAAAAAATGAAAATGAGAGTCAAAAGAATCAAAGTCCTGATCAGAATCTTGAGGAAACTCAAAAATATAGGCATTTGTGGGTTCAATGCGAAGATTGTTTCGGATTAAATTATAAAAAATATTTTTTTCCGACAAAATTGAATATTTGTGAACACTGTGGATCTCATTTGAAAATGAGTAGTTCAGACAGAATCGAACTTCCGATTGATCAAGGCACGTGGAATCCTATGGATGAAGAGATGGTTTCGACGGATCCCATTGACTTTGACGGGAATCCCACTAAAAAAAAGAATTTTACTGAATTTGAGACCAATGGGAGTCTCATTAAAACATTTAACCCCCAAAAGGAGGGGAATGATGACCGCTACGAAGGTAAGGAAAATAATTCCAATTGTGATATATGTCCTCCCGAGTTTAAGGAAAGTATTGTTATTTCTTCTTCCGAAAGGATTACTCTTTTTGGAGAGGATCAAAATCATCCAAAAACTAACGGGTTTCCCGGGTTTCCAACTAACGGGACTCCTGTTGGTGAAGATGATCAAAATCATAAGTATTTGGATAAAGATTCAAAAACAAAAATTCTTGTTAATTCTTATGAAGATTCCGACGCTAGAATTAAGTGTGATGATTCTCAGAATTCTAGTACTTTTGATTTTACTAATTTGGCAGATGGTGCAAGTGATTTCGAATCGAAGTCGGAGAGAGGAAATTCAAAATCGGGAGACGATTCGGAGGATTGTGCAATTGATTTCGAATCAAAGTCGGAGGGAGGAAATTCAAAATCGGGGGAAGATTCGGAGGGAGGAAATTCAAAATCGGGGGAAGATTCGGAGGATTGTATTGATTTCGACTCGAAGTCGGAAATGGGGAAAGATTCAAAAGATTTTATTGATTGTGGATCAGAATACGAGGAGAAAGACTATAAGGATCGTATTAATTCCTATCAAGATGATACAGGATTAACTGAAGCTGTTCAAACAGGTACAGGTCAACTAAAGGGTATTCCTATAGCAATTGGGGTTATGGATTTTCAATTTATCGGAGGTAGTATGGGATCCGTAGTAGGTGAAAAAATAACCCGGTTGATTGAATATGCTACCAAAAAGTGCCTACCCGTTATTTTAGTATGTGCTTCCGGAGGGGCACGGATGCAAGAAGGAAGCTTGAGCTTAATGCAAATGGCTAAAATATCTGCTGCTTTGCATAAGTACCGAATAAATAAAACGTTATTCTATATATCAATCCTTACATCGCCCACTACTGGTGGGGTGACAGCCAGTTTTGGTATGTTGGGAGATCTAATTCTTACCGAACCCAATGCCGAAATTGCATTTGCGGGTAAAAGAGTAATTGAGCAAACATTGAATATTACCGTACCCGAAGATTTACAAACGGCGGAAAATTTCTTCCAAAAGGGTTTATTGGATCTAATCGTACCGCGTAATCTTTTAAAGACCCTTATAAGTGAGTTACTTAAGTGGCACGATTTTTTTCCTGTGAATGAAAATCAAGTCGAGCATAACATAAATAAAGGTCAATTATTTGTGTAAATTCAATAAAATAAAGTATTTGGTTTATAGGAATCAAAGTCAAAACTGGAAGGATGGAGGTTTTTAGTCGGCGACACCCTAATAGTAGTCAAAAAAGTGAGTTTTTATATTCACATTTTTTGATTACTAATTAGGAAACCCCTATCAATAAGATAAAAGAATGACATCTTCCTTTTTTTTTCCTTCTGCGAAATTTGTCAAATCAAACAAATTTCATGTTCCCTTTTTCCATTTTGACATATGTATATAATTCAAAAATAAATAACTTTTTGCCTCTTTGGGGATTTTCCGGGTCCGGGAATCCCCATTCTTTTTCCTTATTTCAAATCCCTCTTGGAAAAGTAGATTATCATATATTATATGTGGAAAGCTGATTTTTTCAGTTCTACATTCCTTGCACTTATTATATATACTCTACTGATCTTCTAATTCTATAGATATAAATATGGAATTCGAATAAATTTATTAATATAATAACATAAAAGAACAAAAAAAATAGAAAAAACAGGTAGAATATAGTAAATCGAGGTACCCATTCTATGACAACTATCAACTTTCCCTCTATTTTTGTGCCTTTAGTAGGCCTAGTATTTCCGGCAATTGCAATGGCTTCTTTATTTCTTCATGTTCAAAAAAACAAGATTGTTTAGATCCTGTGGTGTGGGCCAAATCTAATTTTTCTAGACTTAGACTTGAATCATAACACAGATATCTATTTAGCAGAATGGTCTACCACGTGATTTCTTACGAACATAAAAGAAAGAGCCCTTATGCATGTGCATGTGGAAACATGACATTAGGGGGGGGGGGGGTAGATGTTATTATTTTTGATCTAACTAGTTTCAAGTAAAGATTCACATCAGAATAGTACTAGTTGATGAGAGTTACATTGGAAACAAAAAGAATAAGGAAAGTCAAATTCATTTGGGATATTCTTTCAATTCAAATCAAATGCAACCCGATCCACTATGAATTGGCGATCAGAACGTATATGGATAGAACTTCTAACGGGATCTAGAAAAATTAGTAATTTCTGCTGGGCATTTATCCTTTTTTTAGGTTCCTTAGGATTCTTATTGGTTGGAATTTCCAGCTATCTTGGTAGGAATTTGATATCTTTATTCCCTCCCCAGCAAATTTTTTTTTTTCCACAAGGGATCGTGATGTCTTTCTATGGGATCGCGGGCCTCTTTATTAGCTCCTATTTGTGGTGTACAATTTCGTGGAATGTAGGTAGTGGTTATGATCGATTCGATAGAAAAGAAGGAAGAGTATGTATTTTTCGTTGGGGATTTCCTGGAAAAAATCGTCGCATCTTCCTCCGATTTCTTAGAAAGGATATTCAGTCCATTAGAATAGAACTTAAAGAGGGTATTTATACTCGTCGTGTCCTTTATCTGGAAATCAGAGGCCAGGGGGCCATTCCCTTGACTCGTACTGATGAGAATTTGACTCCACGAGAAATTGAACAAAAAGCTGTTGAATTAGCCTATTTCCTGCGTGTACCAATTGAATGAAGTATTTTGAAACGAATGCTTTCTTTCTCAGCTCGGAATAAAATAAAAAAAAAACTCTACAATCCTTTTTTTATACGGCGTACCCTAACGGAAATTTAATCAGAACACCCATTCGGGTCAAAACAGACGTATACAGGTATACATAAAAACCAAAAGGGGGAAATTTTTTTTTGTCTACAAAAAGGGGTCTTTTATTCGTATGGAAATCGACTCAACTCAATTATCAATTCAGTAACAGTAATAAAAAAAAGTCCAAAATCGAAATAATAATGGATTCATTCCATATATCAAAAACAATTTCTAGATGAAAAAAAAAAAATGGAAAAAAAGAGAGCATTTATTCCCTTTCTATATCTTGTATCCATAGTATTTTTACCCTGGTGGATCTCTCCATCATTTGAAAAAAGTCTGGAATCTTGGGTTACTAATTGGTGGAATATAAAGCAATCTGAAACTCTTTTGAATGATATTCAAGAAACGAGTATTCTAGAAAAATTCATTGAATTAGAGGAGCTCCGTTTGTTGGACGAAATGATAAAGGAATACCCGGAAACACATCTACAAAAGCTTCGTATAGGAATCCACAATGAAACGATTCAATTGATCAAGATGCACAATGAGGATTGTATCCATATGATTTTGCACGTCTCGACAAATATAATCTATTTCCTTATTCTAAGTGGGTATTCTATTCTGGGGAATAAAGAACTTATTCTTCTGAACTCTTGGGTTCAGGAATTCCTATATAACTTAAGCGACACAATAAAAGCTTTTTCTATTCTTTTATTAACCGATTTATGTATTGGATTTCATTCACCCCACGGTT